CCATTCGGAAGGATTGCATCTCATAATTATCTATGACTGTTTATGTCTTTAGCATGACCACTTGATGAAATGTGGAGGGGAGCGGGATAAATGGCCGATACTACTGGAAGGATTCCTCTTTGGATAATAGGTACGGTAACTGGTATTCCTGTGATTGGTTTAATAGGTATTTTCTTTTATGGTTCATATTCTGGATTGGGTTCGTCCCTGTAATATGTAATAATGGGATGAACTAAGTTATAGGCATGAAAGTGTAAGAACTCAACGGGGCCCGCCTCCTCTTTCTTTGTCTGATTCGCGAGGAAGGGGCCCCGTTGAATTCTTAACGATCATAATATTTTGTTCGTATAAATGACAACAAATAGATCACTTTTTCCGATGATGTTTTTGAAAAATGAACTCGATTAATTGATTCATAGCATCTGTTCTTCGATAGTATCTATCGATACTTTCAAGGTTAGAAGAAAAAAAGGAATCACTCAATTTCCTTTTCCTGGATGACACAATCACAATATATATTTAATTTTAATATTTCTTTTTTTTTCTGTCGACCAGATATGAAGCAAACCCTTTCTAGACTAGTCTAACCTTACTCTATTTATTTTAGTATTTCATCAAAGTTTGAAATTTTTTTATAAGTTCATCGCCTTGCTTCTATTTTATCAAAAAAAAGGATTCCTTCTCTTTTTTTGGGGGTTGTCCATTACTTATTATATTATACTTATTTATACTTATTTTATACTTATTATATTATGCTTATTACTTATTCGATTACCTTATTACTTATTCTATTATAAGTAAATCTAAAAAAATAAAGGGTTCTGAAAAATCTGTAAAAATCGAAACTCAGAATAGAAATCTTTGACGATCTTTGACGAATGGGCTCCAGAATTGTTATTATTTCGACACAAGAAAAGGAATTTTACACATCCCTTTCTTGTGCCGAAGGCTAGGAAGACGAAGAATACTCCCTGTAATTATTTGTTCCCCTCATTTATCCTTCCTTTCTATTCTCCGCTTACTTATCTTATGTTTAGTATCTAATCAAATTGAATTTAGAAAACAAAATCCATTCTGTGACATTTCAATCTGACAATAGGGATATAATTACACCCCTCCCATTTAGATTGAAAAAAAAAAGAAGGGGTAAAGACAAATAGTCTTCTTCACAATATACATATTTTGAATACGGTAAAAGTAATTCCTAGAGAAAGAATATAAAGAAGCAAAAGACTTTTAATACTTTTTTTTTCATCATACGTAACCTAATTGCCAGGAAGAATTTGTTCTTTTTTACAAATTTGATGTTGATAAATCCACGGATCTAGAAATTCATTTCGGACACTTGAACCTTCTCAAATTGTTTCTTCTTAAGAACCAAAAAGATTTGTGCAAAAACAATAGATGCCAAGAAGAACAAAAGGCCTTGGACACGTAGTGGATCTTGAAGTACTATTTCTGCATCCCCCTGACCAAATCCACCCACATTAGGATTACTTGTTAATGGTTGATCGAGTTTGATAGATTCACCCTCTGAAACAAGAAGTTCTGGTCCTGGGGGGATAATATCAACCACTTGATGTCCATCCAATGTATCCGTTATGGTTATTTCGTACCCCCCTTTTTCTTTTCGTATGATTTTGCTTACTATACCGGTTGCCGTAGCATTATAAACTGTATTGTTACTTTTGTTCCCGTCGGGATAAATCTGACCCCTTCCCCTGTTTCCGCCTACGTATATGGGATATTTTAAGAAATGAACATCCTTATTACTAGCAGGGTCTGGGGAAAGAATAGGAAAAGTAATTTCACTATATTTTTGACCAGGAACAGGACCTATCACAAGAATATTTTTCTTAGTGGGGCGGTAGTTCTGAAAAGACAGATTGCCTATCTTTTCTTTCATCTCGGGCGAAATACGATCAGGTGGGGCTAACTCAAACCCCTCCGGTAAAATAAGAACAGCACCCACATTCAAAGCCCCTTTCTTACCATTAGCAAGAACTTGTTTCAGTTGCATATCATAAGGAATTTTAACAACCGCTTCAAATACAGTATCAGGAAGTACCGCTTGTGGAACCTCAATATCCACGGGTTTATTAGCTAAATGGCAATTGGCACATACAATACGCCCAGTTGCTTCTCGTGGATTTTCATACCCCTGCTGGGCAAAAATGGGATATGCATTTGAAATGGATGCCCCGGTTATTATATAGATCATGAGCGATACGTAAATGGATCGAGTAATCTCCTCCTTTATCCAAGAAAAAGTATTTCTATTTTGCATGGTCCAATCATTGATCCCGAAAATTTCTACAATAAAATTAGGTAGGTCACTAGTATAGTTCCCTATCCACGATTCTGCTATTTACTTTTACTGAAAAAAAAAATTACTGAAATAGAGGAGGAATTGTATCCCCCTGATGGGTATAAAGAGTAAAGTAAGTACGACTTTGCATGCTTTGCTTATATACAAAGTAAGAAAGATTCTAATTGAATCCGTGAATCATTTTTCAGTCATTCATTGAATGATAAATAACTACAAGTGACGGAGATACACGATTTAAATAACGAAAGATCCAATATTTTAAAATTGTATCTAGAATGACTGGAAAGGTAGAAACAAGACCAGATATAATTTGATCATTATGAGCAAATCCAAAATCTTTGTAGATATAGCCAATCATTAGTTCCCAACCGTGGGGCGAATGGAATCCGATACATAAATCAGTTAATAAAAGAATAGAAAAAGCTTTTATTGTGTCGCTTAAATTATATAGGAATTCTTGAACCCAAGAGTTAAGAATAACAAGTTCTTCATTACCCAAAATAGCATAACCACTTAGAATAACGAAACAGATTAGATTTGTCGAGAAGTGCAAAATCGTATGGATACGATCCTCATTGTGCATCTTGATCAATTGGATCGTTTCTTTGTGGATTCCTATACGAAGTTTTTGTAGATGTGTTTCCGGGTATTCTTTTATCATTTCGTCCAACAGGAAGAGTTCCTCTACTTCTATGAATTGTTCTAGAATACTCTTTTCTTGAATATCATTCAAAATAGTTTCGGATTGCCTAGTATTCCACCAATTAGTAATCCAAGATTTCAGACTTTTATTAAATGAGAGAGAGATCCACCAGGGCAAAAATACTATAGATGCAAGATATAGAAGGGGAGTGAATGCTTTCTTTTTTGCCATTTTTTCATCTGTGAATTGTTAACGAACCCACCTCATTCGTTTACTTTATGTGATCTAATCTTTCTATCAAACATGACTTTCATTATATTCTAAATTCTAAGGTAGGGGCCCATGAATCTATTCTCTGTTTTTTTTTGATTCAGTGCTTAGTCCTTGAATCTAAAAAGAATACAGAAATAGAAAATAAGAATCCACTTTGAATTTGAATGTTCGAATGAAATATATATATTATTGTTTATTGTTTCCAGATATCTCAATTTATCAAATTCGAAGCAATTGCCCTCTTTCGATAACTGCCCGAAAGAACCGCTTCAAATAATAAAGATTATTCTATTCAGATTTTGAGACGAAGGAGCTCCCTGTCTATATCAAGATATCAATCAAATATGTCGAAAAATTTGCGCGGGTTATCTAGACTGTATATAGTCTAGAGTCCAGGAATAATTGAAAAAAAAAAAATTATGAAAAATATTATGATGATCAAAAATGAGTGACAAAAAAAGACAGAAAAGTTATCATTACGTTTATCATTATGTTATAAGAAAGAAATCTACTTGTTTAGTTCTTAAGGAGCACAAAAGAAAGGATAAAAGGGGAGGGGCTGATTGACAAAAGGAAAGTCGAGAAAATTTACAAGATATGATCTATCTGTATCTAACGTATCAACTCCAAATATTGAAAATAAAAAGCGAAAGTCTTTATTTCGAAATACTTTGATATATGAGATGAATCCATTATTTCGATTTCTTGCTTGTTTTGTTACTGAATTAAGTTGAGTGGTTTTACATTTACAGACGCATAAAAAACAATTTTTGTGGAAAAAAAAAGTTTTGTTTTATGTTATGACTCTTCCGTATACGTCTTCTTTGGTTCGAATGGGCATTCTGAAGAAACCTCAATTTAGTTCTGCTATATAAAAAAGAGGCTTCTTGGCTTGAGTTTTTTCCTCCTGCCGAGAAAGCATTTATTCTGCAATTCATTTCAAAAGACTTCAATCGGTACACGCAAAAAATAGGCCAATTCAGCAGCTTTTTGCTCAATTTCTCGTGGAGTCAAATTCTCAGCAGTACGAGTCAAGGGAACGGCCCCCTGGCCTCTGATTTCCATATAAAGGACACGCCGAGCATAAATACCCTCTTTAACTTCTATTCTGATGGACTGAACATCTTTCATAAGGAATCGTAGAAAGATGCGACGATTTTTTCCAGGAAAACCCCAACGAAAAATACATACTATTCCCTCTTTTCTATCGAATCTATCATAACCACTACCTACATTCCAAAAAATCGTGCACCACAAATAGGAACTAATAAAGAGACCCGCGATCCCATAGAAAGACATCACGATTCCTTGTGGAAAAAAAACTATTTGCTGAGACGGAAATAAAGATATCAAATTCCTACCAAGATAACTAGAAGTTCCAACTAATAAAAACCCTAATGAACCAAAAAAAAGGATAAAGGCCCAGCAGAAATTGCTTGTTTTTCGAGACCCCACTATAAAGTCTATCCATATAGATTCTGATCGCCAACTCATACATACTAGATCCAGTTGCATTTTATTGGAATTGAGAGAATAACCAAAAAAAATTGACTTTACTTTTTTTGTTTCCGAAGTAACTCTCATCAACTAGTACCATTTTGATATGAACTTTTAGAAGTAATTCATCAAATTGCTTAGATCTAAAATCATCCCCTTTATATGATCCCCTATATAGATCTACTAGATATATAGACTTTAATTTCATACATCCGTCCGGTACTGATCCACTTGCTATAATTCATTTACCCCTATATCATGTTTACGTATACATAAGAGGAGCTTTTTCATTTATGTTCGGGGAAGCCGGATGTTATACAATATTCTACTAAATAGATATCCGTGGCATCTAAGTCTTGAAAAAAAAAAATAGATAAGATTTGGTCTTGGCCTTGGCCCCATCGAATCTAAAAAATCTTAGTTTTTTGAACATACAAAGATAAAGAAGCCATTGCAATTGCCGGAAATACTAGGCCTACTAAAGGCACAAAAATAGAGGGAAAGCTGCTGAAAGTTGTCATAAAATGGGTACCTCAATTTAATATTTGTACCTGTTATTGTTATATTGTTAGTTATAAATATATCTTATAATAATTATAATATAATTCGTATATTATACTAAGTATATCTAAATACTAAGTATATCTAAGCGAGTATAGATATCTAATAAGTGCAAGGAATGTAGAATTAAATAAAAGGACTTGCCCATCTTTCTAACTGAAATAAAATAGGTGTATGATAAGATAATTCACTTTCCTTATTATCTTACTTTATTCTTACTTTTCTTATTATTATTATTCTATTGTTATTGTCTTCTAATTTGATAATTTGATTTTCTAATTTGAATTTAATAAAGAAAGAGTTTCTTACAAATTGTCGAAAGATTCGATTCGTTAGAATCCGATCCAAGAACAGGGATTTTTAGTAAAAATAGAATTCTCGGGAGATATAGAAAGATGCAAAACTTTTTATTTATATTTTTTCTATATTTGAATTATATATACATACGCAATAGAGCAAGATAAAATTCGTTTTATTTGTCTCGCCAAATTCGAATTTCATTTCACCGAAGTAAAAATTAGCTTTTTATCTTGTCTTGTTACTAGAGGTTTACTCATTAGTAATCAGTAATATCGAAAAAAAAAAAGAATTATCCACATAATTCGTTTTTCGACAATTCCATTTTATGTCACAAAGTCAAAGCCCGCATAATGGGCTTTGACTTTGATTCTGATAAACTAACTAACTGCCTTTTCACTACAAAGAAAATAATTTAACTTAAGACTCTACTTGATTTAATTTTGATTCAAAGGAAAAAAACCGTGGAGCTGAACTAACTCACTCAGAACACCTTTTAAAAGATTACGTGGTACGATTAGATCGAATAAACCCTTATGGAATAAATATTCAGCCGCCTGTGAACCTTCAGGTACTGTTTTATTCAATGTTTGCTCAATTACTCTTTTACCCGCAAATGCAATATAGGCATTGGGTTCAGCAATAATGATATCTCCCAACATACCAAAACTCGCGGTCACTCCACCAGTAGTAGGAGATGTAAGAATTGATACATAAAACAACTTTTTATTTGATTGATAATCATATAAAGCGGAAGATATTTTAGCCATTTGCATCAAGCTCAAACTTCCTTCTTGCATGCGTGCTCCTCCGGAAGCACACACTAGAATAAGAGGTAAAAAATGATTGGTAGCATATTCGATCAAACGGGTGATTTTCTCGCCTACTACGGATCCCATACTACCCCCCATAAACTGAAAATCCATAACCCCGATTGCTATAGGAATACCGTTTAGTTGACCCGTGCCTGTTTGAATAGCCTCAGTTAATCCTGTCTTTCTTTGATAAGAATCAATACGATCTTTATAAGGCTCTTCTTCAGACTGAAATTCAATGGGATCCAGCGAGATCATGTCTTCATCCATAGGACCCCAAGTACCTGGATCAATCAAAAGTTCGATTCTATCTGAACTACTCATTTTCAAATAATATCCACATTGTTCACAAATATTCATTTTTGACTTAAGCAATTTCTTATAATTTAATCCATAACAATTTTCGCATTGAACCCACAAATCCTTGTATAGATCGAGATCATTAGAACTTTCTTTTAGAGTTAAATCATTACTGTTTGCGCGAGTTCTTATATTGAAATTCTTGCCTTCACTACTATTTCCACCTTCACCACAAATATAATTATAAATATAACTATCATTGTAATTGTCACTACCACTTAAAATGTAACTATCACTACAGATTTGAGAACGAAGATAAGAGTCAATACAACTATTAATGTGATTATTCCAACTATAGTTAGTATCATACAAATTCAAATCATAGTGGGGATCATCATTTTTCGATCCATTATTTATATAACTAGAATTACGATAACTATAAAAAAAACTTTCTAGTTCACTCAAAAAAGAATGATCATTATCAATCTCAAAAATTTTATTTTCACTATCAAAATATATGGAATAACTATCCTGATTACTATCCCTAATTAAAAAGGTGTCATCAGAAATGAAATTCCGAATGTCTTTGACGCCAACTAAATGATCAACCTTACTGTAATAACTAGAGCTGTCACTACAACCATGAATGTTTTTATCCGTATCATTTCTAGACGGGTCTTCGTTTACACTAGTATTTTCAATAGGACCAAGGCTATCCATTGATTTACTTAGCCCACATCTGTATTCTAATTCCCCCTTAGACAAGATCAAATTGAACCATGATT